ATCATTGAGTCCTCCTCTTTCCGGACAACACATACAAAGAGACCCGCCAACATAAAACATAATTGGTGAATTTATGAGAGATGTTTATATTGAATTTATTTCTCTTCTATCTTCCATCTATCTATTCTAGATTTTCTTTAGTTATTCACTAGAACAATTATGATCCGGAAGTTAATCCGGGGCAAGTGTTCGGATCTATTATGACATAGCGGTAAGGCGCTCAACGGACCTTTTCCAAATCTTCTAAAAAAATCTTCTAAAACCTTTTCTAGATTTTGAATTTAATGAAGTTAAAGGATTTTTTTGTGCAACCTAGTGTATTCAGATTTCACTTAGAGGTTCCTAGATGGAACTAATTTCACTTTTTGTCTTTCTTGCATATCTTACATAGAAGATATGCTTATGTACTTTATTTCAAATCACGTGAGCAGATTAGCATTACTAGGGAACATACCGGTATTTCTAGTTCGTTTTTCGAAGGTCTCTTTTCTTATATTAGTTTGAATAGCAGAAAAAAAGATTCTCTACTAGATCCACTTATCGTTTATCTCTACGAAATACCAGATCAAATAGAACGATTTTAGAAGATATATAATGAGATCTTTTGATTGGTTGTTCCTATAGAAATGATCTGTTTTATTTGACTGATGGGGACAACAAACAATAAACTATAACAAATTCAATATAGTATATTAGATAAAAATTTATAAAAATTATTAAAAAAAATAGAAATCAATATGGAAATGGAATGGATGGATTCTCTCTATATTCTCTATAGAGATAGAATTCTATAGAGAATGTAGAATATAGAGAATAAAATAAGAAATTAGAATAGAAAAAAAGAAAATAATAAACAGAGTGTTCTTATTCAAAACGCCCTGTGATCTTCAACCAATTCTGTGCTTCAATATAATTACCTGGGGTAAGTGCTATAGCTTGTTTCCAATATTCAGCAGCTTGATCAAACCAAGATTCCGCTATTTCAGAATCTCCCTGTCGAATGGCCTGTTCTCCGCGGTCGGAATAGGTGAATAAATTCCTTCCCTTAGAACCGTACTTGAGAGTTTCCTGACTCATACGGCTCAACAGTCAATTCTTTTGATCTTCCATTTTTTTTCTGGAGTTAACCACAAGAAAAGAGATTAATTACATGAGTTTCAAACTTGAATTTGGATTAATAAAGGATTTCATCCTTTTTTTTAGTTTTATCTTTTTTCCTACCTTCAGAAGAATAAAGCATAGTTTAGGTTCTCACATCAAAGTAAGATAGAAAATGCATCTTTTTCCATTTTATGCCGATCGGTGTTCCAAACTTTTCGACTTCCTGGAGATGATGATGCATCTTGGATTGACTTATACAATTTTTTCAAGAAGAAGAAAGCATCGGCATTTACACTCTTATTAGAATTTTCTGAAAGGTAACTATCTCGATTTCATATATCATATACTTTCATATATGATATATCTATTTCTATAGAATCTTTGAGAAAGACTTTTCTTCATAAGAAAAGACTTACTATCTTTGGGATCTGATACTACACCGCTGCTCAAAAGCTTAGGGGATCAACTTTATTACATAAGTGGATTCCTAACTCTTCTATCATGAGATAAGTAAGCAGTTCTTGTTGTATGGCCAAAAACCTTGTTAATTGATCTTTACGGTGCTTCCTCTATCAATTCGATCTTTTATCCATAGAAAAAAAAGTATCTAGGCATATATATTTCTTCATATTTCGATTTCTATGAAGTTTGTTTCTTTGCTACAGCTGATAAAAATCGTTGTTTCGAACGATAGATATGTAGAAAGCCCATTTTTTTTCTAGTATTTATAAGTATTCGCGGATTTGCTCGTTCTTTTCTTTTTTCTTTCTATAGTGGAGATAGTCGCACGTAATGACAGATCACGGCCATATTGTTAAAAGCTTGAGGTAAGAACGGGTTTCGTTCGAGTGCTCGAAAATAGTATTCCAAAGCTTTCGTATGTTCTCCGTTACTTGTGTGGATAAGGCCTATGTTATAAAGTATATAACTTCGATCATAGGGATCAATTTCCAGTCGCATAGCCTCATAATAATTCTGTAAAGCTTCCGCATAATTTCCTTCCGATTGAGCCGACATCCGTTACGGTCGTCATTCGGTTCAAAGAATCTCCGTTCCAGAACCGTACGTGAGATTTTCATCTCATACGGCTCCTCCTTTATGTGTATAATGAGAAACATAGAATGCAATATTCTCATTATCAACTGAGCGGGACTAGTGTTTTTACACGAAATCTCTAGCCAACCTTCCTGTAAAGGATCTTTTCTTAAGATCAAGTATGTTATTACTGGATAAATAGTCACTTCAACAATTTCTTTGTCCTCAACGCCGCTAAATTTCCCGGAATTAGTCACTTCAACAGTCTTCGATGGTTATATGGGTATCCAAAATACGAACGAGATGGATGTTTATTGTCCCAACCATTCTTGTTAGTCCCGATCCCGATAAGAAAGGAAGGGTT